ATCAATTCATTTGTCCCTGCCGATGAACTAGTAAAGGAGGTCGGGGCATACTTTCATTCTCAAAGCAAAAAGGAGTCTTTATTTCTTTTTTTTCTTTCCTACTAGTATTTTTCCATTTTGTTTTGGCCCACGAAGAAATCCCAGACCCTAAAATAGTGAATTTGATGAAGATTAGATCTTTTCTTTCTATTGGCCTCATCTTTATCAAACCTCTTTATCTTCCAACAAATCACAGTCAAAAGGGGAGTTTGGAACTTCACTCTTTTTTTTCCATTTCGCTTTTGTTGTTTGTTTAGGTTTGTAACTATGTGATTAATCGAGGTGAAAGGGCAATCTAATGAAGATGATTGTCCAAGGAAGACGCAAGGCAGGTTAAAAACAAGGAAAGGGTGATAAATAAAGTAATTTTGGATTGATTGGATCAGGAATCCAATTTTTTTTCGGTATGGATAAAAGAACTTCCTATGTTATACTATTCAAGTCTCGACGACGAATTGATTTGATAGATCAGATATTGTTATTCATGATCTTGATCCGATTCAAGATCATCGAGAGGTAATTCATTGAATTTACAGATGAAAGGTTTATCATCTCTAGGGGATTAAATCCCGAGTTATTGTGAAGTAAAAAACCGATGAGATTATGGAAGTAAATATTCTTGCATTTATTGCGACTGCACTATTCATTCTAGTTCCTACTGCTTTTCTACTTATCATTTACGTAAAAACAGTCAGTCAAAATGATTCATTCAAATGAATTTTCAAATCAATTTGAATGAAACTTCCCTTCTGAGTTCTTATCAAAAATGAACGAAGTCAAATCAAAAGGATTCCAATTTTACGTCTTAACTTAAATAAAATGAGCGGACTATAATCGGCAGTATTCTAAGAGATAGATAGTATGGTAGAAAGATTCATCGATTTCTACCATACTATCTATCTCTTAGTCTCTAAAGTTGCAATCTAGAATGAAGATAAGGGCTTCAATTTCTATAGATCAATCTACAATATTCTCTTCATATCATATAGGTGTATATTAATTCGATCTATTGGATGGAATTGACCTAATACCCAATTTGCTACATCTATTTGTTCCGATCAATCTGAAATTATTCTTATCTTAGGATGCGAATCCCCCCTTTCCTAATAAGGAAGAGGAAACCTCACCGATTTTTAACGCCCCAACCATGAGTGAAAAAGGACTTCTTCTTTAAACAGTAAAGAGGGAAAGAAATCAAAAAAAAAGGGTCCGGCCTTCCTCAGTATCCACTCAGTATCCAACTAGAAAGATAGTAAGAGCCCATTCCATTGATTGAAATAGAAAATTTCGGAAGAACTTTAGGTTGGAATAAATTTCCAATCATCTGAATCCTTTTCTTTTTGAAATACAAACATGGGAATCGCCGAAATATCTCTTTGGTTGAAAGAGTATGATTGAGATCATAGATTATTTCATTGGAGTCCATGGCATTCGAAATTCAGAGATTTTGATTTTAAATAGTTCAAAGCGCGTTGCAGAACGATCTATAAAAGAATTGATACGGTTTGATTCCTCAACTCAATTAGTAGTACTTCTAGAGCCCACTTCTTCCCCACACTACGAGTGAAAGGGAAAATGTAAAGACTACCATTAAAGCAGCCCAAGCGAGACTTACTATATCCATGCGAATTATGTCCCCTATCTCTATAAATACGAAGGAATTATTCCATTACTCCTCACTAATAATAGTGGAATCAATGGCGCATAGTCAAAGGGGATTCTGACCGAACACTATTGAGAAACCAATCCAATAAATCGATTATGATTTCGAATCAGGAAAGATTAAACACAAATAAAATAGGTAGTAACATCCCAAGGGAATGGGAATATGTAGGAATTAGAATAATAAAGCCCATTCTTTTTTTGTTTTGTTGACCTTGCTAAGTAAAAACAGAAGGGGACAAATCACTAAAAAAGAGAAATCACTATTTATTACAGACCTTTATTTACCCATTTGATCTAATCCGTACCTCCTTTCCCGATTATCGCTGTGAAAGAGGGGGCTGGCCGGGGGTTGCCGAAAAGAAATTCTTTCTTTTTGCTCCCCTTTCTATAAAAGTCAATTATCCCTCCAATCTAATATTGATTGGATACCTGACCGATGAGAGATTCTCGCGAATCCGTCGTATAGAAAGCAACTTGCGACCCTTTCCAAAACTATTAATTGAGTTTTCCATCAGGCTCTACAATCTGATTCAAGATCCAGTCATTAGACATTCCCTTAGTAATAGAAGGGAATCATGAAGTCTTGATAGTCCCTCTACCAGTAGATTAGACTATTTCCTTGAATCCTAGAATCGAATGAGGATTCACAATCTTTTCTTTTAGAAAACCTTCCGACCCCATGCTTAGAATCAAACAAACAAAGTATTAAGAGTCAGTTTCCTCTGCTTCTACCGGGGAGAATTCCGCAAGTTCTTAGAAGAGAAGAAGAGATTTCGAGTTTTTTTGTTGATCAGGC